AAAAAAAACCTTTATATAAAAAAAATGAGTTATAGAAAATTTAAATTTTATAAATTTCCAAAAAAAAAAATAAAAAAGAAACAAAAAAAACGAAAAATAAAAGTGAAAAAATCGAAAAAAATTGAAAAAAAACATGAAATTTTTCATTTTTTTTGCGTTTTACATACATATATATATATATATATAATAAATAATTATTTGAAAGAATTTATTACATTAAATAACCAGATATACTTATAATATATATATATAACACTATCAGGTGAGATACAATATTATAAATAAAAAAAAAAGAATATATAAATATATATATATATATTAAAATATATATATTTTATAAATAAATACATTATATTTATATAAATTATTTATATTTATATTATTCATTTAAGTTTTTATATAAAATATTTTTCAATAAAATTAAATATTTATATAATTAAATATATATTTATATTATAAATATTTAGTTACAATAAACGTTTATTTAAAGTAAATTATACAAAATTATTTTTTAATAAAAATAATATTTAATTTAAATATTTATTTACATTATTGTATACTTCCAGTTTGTATATTTAAAAAAACTGGAAGTACACAATTTATTTTAAAAATATAATATTATAAATATTACGTAATTAATGTGCAGTAATATATAAATTCATTTTAAAAATAGTAGTACAAGATTTGGAATAAATTTAAATAAATTATAGGAATATAGATATTTAGGTTCAAAAATTATTACTGAGAAGGATTCAAAGAAAATGGCAAGGTTGAGGGATTGAAAAGGGAAAAGAGAGGGAAAAATTGGGATTTCATGAAGGAATCAAAGGTAAACCAGGTCTTTGCAGGGCAATAGCCCAATTAGAGAAGGATTCAAAGAAAATGGCAAGGTTGAAGGGATTGAAAAGGGAAAAGAGAGGGAAAAATTGGGATTTCATGAAGGAATCAAAGGTAAACCAGGTCTTTGCAGGGCAATGGCCCAATTAGAGAAGGATTCAAAGAAAATGGCAAGGTTGAGGGATTGAAAAGGGAAAAGAGAGGGAAAAATTGGGATTTGATGAAGAAACCAAGGGTAAACCAGGTCTTTGCAGGGCAATGGTTCAATTAGAGAAGGATTCAAAGAAAATGGCAAGGTTGAGGGATTGAAAAGGGAAAAGAGAGGGAAAAATTGGGATTTCATGAAGGAACCAAAGGTAAATCAGGTCTTTGCAGGGCAATGGTCCAATTAGAGAAGGATTCAAAGAAAATGGCAAGGTTGAGGGATTGAAAAGGGAAAAGAGAGGGAAAAATTGGGATTTGATGAAGAAACCAAGGGTAAACCAGGTCTTTGCAGGGCAATGGTCCAATTAGAGAAGGATTCAAAGAAAATGGCAAGGTTGAGGGATTGAAAAGGGAAAAGAGAGGGAAAAATTGGGATTTGATGAAGAAACCAAGGGTAAACCAGGTCTTTGCAGGGCAATAGTTCAATTAGAGAAGGATTCAAAGAAAATGGCAAGGTTGAGGGATTGAAAAGGGAAAAGAGAGGGAAAAATTGGCATTTGATGAAGAAACCAAGGGTAAACCAGGTCTTTGTGGGATAATTGATTTAAAAAAGCTTAGTCTATAATTTGGCAAAGTTTTTATAAAGTTTTATTTTTGCTTTTTATTATGTATATTTATTTTTTAAATATATTTTTTTGAATCTATATTTGTATTATTTAATTTTTTTAAAAAATTTAATTTATGTAAAAGAAATAAATTTTAAAATAGCTAAAATTGTGCCAGCAGCTGCGGTTACACAATTATTTTTATTTAATAATATTTAAATTTTGATGTTTTGATTGATTTAATAGATGTAATTATTTTAAGTGAAATTTAATAATTACAAATTTGATGAAAATAAAAAATTAAAGAAAGCTTGTGCGCAAACCAGGATTAGATACCCTGCTATGGCTAGTCAATAAAAAAAATTTAGAGTAGTAATAGATATATTCAGGAAACTCAAAAAATTTGGCGGTATTTATTCTAAATAGAGGAATATGTTTTTAATCGATAATTCACGTTTATTCAACCTATATTAATTTATTTTGTATATCTCCGTCTTAAAAAATTTTTTAGAAAAGTAATTTTAGAGTCTTAAAAAGAAAAAGTCAGGTCAAGGTGCAGATTATATATAGGAAAAAATGTATTACAATAAAAATATTTTTGGAAGTTTAATGAAATTAGATAGAAAATGGATTTATTAGTAAATTAATTTAAATAAAATTTAATTGGATAAGTAAATAAATATGCACATATTGCCCGTCATTCTCTGGGAAGAGACAAGTCGTAACAAAGTAGATTTACTGGAAAGTGAATCTGGACTCAGAAAATAGCTTAAATTAAAAGTATTTTAGTTACATTAAAAAGATATAAATAAAATTTTTCTGATTAAAAAATATTATTAATAAAAAAATTAAATTTGGATTAAATTATAAAATAATGGTTATTTTAGTTAAATTATAAAAAATTTAGATTAATAATAGTTAATAGTATTGAGAAATAATTAGTTTATAATAAAGAAAGTTTTATTAAATATTTGTACCTTTTGTATCAGGGTTTAAAGAATAGTAAATAGAAAAATTTTAAATCTCGAAAAATTAAGATTTAATTTTTTTTTATTATTAATGTAGAAAAATTAATATTAAAAAAATAATTGGTAGTGAAAAGCTAATCGGTTAATTAGGATTCTAGTTTTTAAAGAAATTAATTTAATTAATATTTTAAGTTTATTAAATAATTTGTTATAAAAAATGACTTGAAAGAAAATTATAAAAAGTTTAGTTTTTATAATTTTTATATTTATAAAAAAAAATTTTTTTTAGAATTGTTATTGTTTATAATTAATAATTTTTTGAAAAGAAAAATTTTTTGTTATGAATTTTTTTGTAATTAAAATTGTATTTAAATTTTTGTTTTAATTATAAAAACAAAGTAAGAATTTTAAAATTAGTAAATAGAAAAATTGTTTTATAGGAACTCGGCAAAATTAATTTTCGCTTGTTTATCAAAAACATGTCTTTAAGATTAGTTTTTAAAGTCCAATCTGCCCACTGATTTTTTGAAGGGCTGCAGTATAATGACTGTACAAAGGTAGCATAATCAATAGTTTCTTAATTGGGAACTGGAATGAATGATTAGACGAGAAATAATCTTTCTTTATAATAATATATTGAATTTAAAATTTAAGTGAAAATGCTTAAATTATTTTAAAAGACGAGAAGACCCTATAGATTTTTATTTTTTTTGAAAAAAAAATTTTTCGAAGAAAAATTTAATTGGGGCGATTTTGTGATATAAAAATCTCAATGTTAAATTAACCATAAATAATTGAATTTTTTGATCCAAAAGTTTTGACAAACAGATTAAATTACCTTAGGGATAACAGCGTAATTTTATTTAAGAGTTCATATCTATAATAAAGATTGCGACCTCGATGTTGAATTAAGAGCTTCATTGGAGTAGAAATTAATGTTAAGTAGTCTGTTCGACTATTAAATTCTTACATGATTTGAGTTCAGACCGGCGTGAGCCAGGTCAGTTTCTATCTTTAACTTAATTTTATTGATGGGTACGAAAGGACAATTAATAAATAATATTTATTTTTATTTTGTCATTTTGGCAGATTAGTGCATTGAATTTAGAATTCAAATAAGTAATTATATACAGGTGATAATTTCGTTAGATTTATATAGAAGAATATTTAGTTTTGTTATTTTAATAATTTTAGTTTTGGTAGGAGTTGCTTTTTTAACATTGTTGGAACGAAAAGTTTTAGGTTATATTCAAATTCGTAAAGGGCCTAATAAGGTTGGGTTTTATGGGTTGTTGCAACCTTTCAGAGATGCTGTAAAATTGTTTACCAAAGAAACTACTTATCCTTTAAAATCAAACTATTTAGTTTATTATCTCTGTCCTATAATTTCTTTTATATTAATTTTTTTGGGTTGGGTTGTTTGTCCTTTTATTTGAATTTTAATAAACTTTAATTTTGGGTTATTATTTTTTATGGTTTGTTTGAGTTTAGGAGTTTACAGAATCATAGTGGCAGGGTGGTCTTCCAATAGAACCTATGCTCTTTTAGGGGGTTTGCGAAGAGTAGCCCAAACTATTTCATACGAAGTAAGATTAGCATTTTTATTTATATGTATATTGAGTTTATTAAGAAGATATAGTTTTTTGGATTTTATTTTTTACCAGAAGTTTTGTTGGTTTATTTTTATTAGACTGCCAATTTTTTTTATATTTTATGTTTCTTTATTAGCAGAAACTAACCGAACACCTTTTGATTTTGCTGAGGGGGAATCCGAGTTAGTTTCCGGCTTTAATGTCGAGTACAGAAGAGGGGGATTTGCGTTAATTTTTTTGGCTGAGTATAGATCAATTTTGTTTATAAGATTAATTTTTAGTGTTGTTTTTTTAGGGGGAAATTTAAAAAGATTTATATTTTTTGTTATTGTAGGTGTGATTGGGTTTAGATTTATTTGGGTCCGAGGGACATTACCTCGATATCGATACGATAAATTAATGGATTTATGTTGAAAAAAATTTTTACCTTGCTCTTTATTTTTGCTTTTGTTTTATTTTTTTACTATAATAATAACAAGAGTTTTAATTTTTTAGGACTAAAAATTAGTTAATAAAATTGATGGATGGATAAACAAGCCATTTACTGTTTTCAAAACAATCGTCTTTGTTAGACTAATCAATTAATTTTTTTTTATTAAATTAATTCATAAGTGGGTTGTCAGCGGGTTTAAGATAAAAAATGAAAAATAAATTACGGTTAAAAGTTGGCCTGTTAGGATATAAGGATCTTCCACTGGTCGTATCCCAATTCAAGTTAATAAAATAAGTAAATTAACAAAAATTCAAAAAATGATTTTATTTATTAAAAAAAATTGGTACCCTTTAATTGACAATTTATTTGTGAAAGGAAGAATTATAAGGATGGCAATAGACATAACTAAGGCAATTACTCCTCCTAATTTATTAGGAATAGACCGAAGAATAGCATAAGCGAATAAAAAATATCATTCAGGTTGAATATGGACGGGGGTTACTAATGGGTTGGCCGGGATAAAATTATCTGGGTCTCCAAGTATGTAAGGGGAAATTAGTACAATCATTGTTAAAATACAACCTATAATTGTAAACCCAATTAAATCTTTAAAAGAAAAATAGGGATGAAAAGAGGCTTTATCAATATTTATTGATAAACCCAAAGGATTTGAAGACCCGGTTTGATGTAAAAATAAAAGATGGACTATAACTAATGCTGAAATAATAAAGGGAAAAAGAAAATGAAAAGTGAAGAAACGGGTTAATGTGGCGTTATCTACAGCAAAGCCCCCTCATAATCATTGAACGATGGATTGTCCTACATAAGGAATTGCCGAAACTAAATTAGTAATTACTGTTGCCCCTCAAAATGATATTTGCCCCCAAGGAAGGACATACCCTAAAAAAGCTGTCCCTATTGTTAAAAAAAAAATAATAACTCCAATTAATCAAGTTCTAGTTAACAAAAAAGATCCATAGTATAAACCTCGCCCAATATGGGTGTAAAGACAAATAAAAAAGAATGATGCCCCGTTAGCGTGAATTGTCCGGATTAATCACCCGTTATTTACGTCTCGACAAATATGCGTAACTCTATCAAAGGCTAAGGTTACATCAGTAGAATAGTGTATAGCTAAAAAAATTCCTGTGATTAATTGGATAGCTAAACATATACCTAGGAGAGAACCGAAATTTCATATTGTAGAGATATTAGTTGGGGTAGGTAAATCAATTAAGGAAGAGTTGACAATTTTTAGTAAAGGATGGGTTTTTCGTAATGAGGTTGACATAAATTAATTTATTTTTCGTAAAGGGCCTTGAAAAAAATTAGTAATTTTAATTACCACAATTATGCAAAAAAATAGATAATTTACTAAAAAAATAATTATTAAATTTGTTCGGGAAGAAAAAAATTTTTTAGTAGGGGTAAGTAAAGAGTTTTCCGAAGAAACTCAGGTAATGAAAGTTTCTATTATATTTGAATTTAATGAAAGATATCTTAAATAAAAAAAAAATGAAGATATAAATACTATGAATAAAAAGGTTATATTGAACGTTTTTAGCTGCCTAAAATTAAATTTTTCATTAGGAAAAATTGAAGTTACATAAATAAATAAAACTAGTATTCCACCAATAAAAATTAAAATAAATATATAAAGAAATCAGGAAGATTTGGTGCATAATATTAGGAATAAAGCTAAAGAAATTGTTTGAAAAATTAAAATTAAACCTATAGCTATAGGGTTGATAGAAAAAAAAAATAGTAATGTAAATAACACAAGTAGAGGAATTAAAAATAAATAAATTCAGAATATAGTTTATTCAAAATATTAATTTTGGAGATTAAAGAAAATTAAAGATTTATTCTGAGTTTTAAGGATTTATCCATTTTTGATTTACAAGACCAATATTTTATTTTAAATTATTAAAACTATCATAATATATATATATATAATATTTTTATTTATGTTTTTAGTAGGGTTATATAGATTTTTTATAAAAAGAAGATTTTTACTAAGAATATTAATTAGTCTAGAATTTCTTAGAGTTGTAATTTTTGTTTTATTGTATCTATTAGTATGAGGCAGAAATGAGAGTTATTTATTAATGTTTTATTTAACTTTTTGTGTTTGTGAAGGCTCTTTTGGTCTTTCAATTTTAGTTAGGTTGGTTCGTAGAAAAGGGAGAGATTACTTACAAAGTTTAAGGTTTCTAAAATGTTAAAATTTTTCTTTATGATTTTATTTATAATCCCTTTTATTTTTATTGATTGAATTTATATCCAAGTTATGTTGATTTTAATATCTTTTATATTTATATTAGAATTCAGAAGGTTTGAATTTCTAGAGGGGCTGGGGTTAAGAATAGGATTAGACCTTATATCTTTTACGTTAATTTTTTTAACTTTTTGGGTTATTTTTTTGATGTTGTTAAGAAGAGAAAGTATTTTTTATTCAAATTTTTTTAAAAAACAATTTTTGTTTATTTTACTTATATTAAGTTTATTTTTATTTTTAAGTTTTTATGCAACAAACATATTTATATTTTATTTATGGTTTGAATCTAGGTTGATTCCAACATTTTTTTTAATTTTAGGGTGGGGATACCAAGGAGAACGGCTTCAAGCTGGGGTGTATTTGTTGATATATACTTTAATTTTTTCTTTACCTTTGATAATTATAATTTTTTGGTTGTTTAAAAGAGTAGGTTCCTCCAGAATATTATTAAGAACAGAAAAGGTAAATTACATAAATTTTATTATAATTTTAAGAATTTATTTAGCATTTTTAGTTAAGTTGCCTTTATTTTTATTTCATCTATGGCTGCCGAAAGCCCATGTTGAGGCTCCAGTCAGAGGTTCAATAATTTTAGCAGGAGTTCTGTTGAAGTTAGGGGGTTACGGGATTATCCGGATTTCTTCTGTTATTTATAAGAGAATTATTAATTATATGGGAAATTTTGTTATTTTAAGTTTAATTGGGGGGGTTTTAATTAGATTGGTTTGTCTCCGCCAAAGTGACATAAAGTTGTTAATTGCTTATTCTTCAGTAAGACATATAGGAATCATGTTAGCTGGGTTATTGACATTTAGGTTTTGGGGGCTGAGTAGATCCTTAGCTGCGATATTAAGCCATGGGCTGTGTTCTTCTGGTTTATTTTTTTTAACTAATGTTTTTTATGAACGGGTGGGGTCTCGGAGATTTATTTTTAATAAGGGTATAATTAATGTAATTCCAAAATTGAGTCTTTGATGATTTTTATTTTGTGCAATAAATATAGCTGCCCCTCCTTCGTTAAATCTATTAGGTGAAATTGGATTGATTAATTCTATTGTGCAATGGAGAAATTTTTCTATAATTGGATTAGGGTTGATAGGGTTTTTTGTAGCGGCTTATTCATTATACTTATTTTCTTTTAGACAACATGGTAAGTTTAGTGAAAGAATTTATGGTGTTTACAACAGAAATGCTCGTGAATTTTTAATTTTGTTCCTTCATTGAGTGCCTCTGAATATTTTTATTGTGTTTGGGGAACTCTTTTTCTTTTGAATTTAAATTAATTTGTTTAGTTTAAAAAAAATATAAATTTGTGGAATTTAAGATACAACTAGGTAACAGATATTTATAAAAATAATTTTTCTCTACAATGAAAATGTAGAATTTTAAATAAACTATATAAATAAAGTAAAATCACAAATGGTTTATACATTTATTCCTAAGTTAGAAGCTTAGGGCTGGGGGTGATTTAAAAATTTAATTAGAATGGTTTTCAATGATATCATTAACAATGATAAGCCTCTAAATTTTGGCTTTAATTAAAATTTCTTCATTCAATTGCTCCTTGGTTTCATTCATGAAGAATACCAATAATTAGAATTACAATAAAAATAAGATTGATTTTTAATCATGTATACGGATCACAGAAATTTAAATTTACAATAGAAGGTAAAATCAAGGTGATTTCTACATCAAAAATAAGAAAGATGATAGCAATTAAAAAAAAACGTAAAGAAAATGGGTAACGTGATGAAGATTTTTGGTCGAATCCACACTCAAAGGGGGATAATTTTTCTCGATCATTAAAAGTTTTTTTTGATAAGATTAAGCATGCGGTTATCAGAAGATTAGTAATAACAAAAATAAATGTAAATATTAAGATAATGTTAATAATTAATTATTATATAATTATATTTAATACTATTTTAAAAATAGAGTGGTTAATAAGAATGATATAGAATTTTTATAAAAAGATTTTCTAATTATGTTTTCGGGTTTTTATTGTTGGTTATTTCTATATTTTGTTTTGTTATTTATGTAGGTTTATGCTTATATAAAAAAAGTTATTTATTGGATTTCGAAGTTGTATTTTTTAATAGAAGAGAAATTAGATTTTTTGTTTTGGTTGATTGAATATCTACATTGTTTGTAAGATTTGTTTGTTTAATTTCATTTGTAGTTGTTTATTACAGAAAGAGTTATATAGGAGGGGATAAAACAATAAGAATATTTATTTTTTTAATTTTTTGTTTTGTTATATCAATAATATTGTTGATTATTAGACCTAATCTTATTAGAATTTTGTTAGGTTGGGATGGTTTAGGATTAATTTCGTATTGTTTAGTTATTTATTACCAGAATATAAAATCTTATAATGCTGGGATATTAACGGCTTTGACAAATCGAATTGGTGACGTAATAATTTTGCTTAGAATTGCTTGGATAATAAATTTCGGGAGATGAAATTTTTCTTATTATTTTTTTGACGATCAAATGTATTTAATTATTAGTTTGATAATTGTTGTTGCTGCTATAACAAAAAGTGCACAAATTCCTTTTTCTTCATGGTTGCCGGCTGCTATAGCAGCACCCACTCCTGTGTCAGCTTTAGTTCATTCATCTACTTTAGTCACTGCTGGTGTTTATTTACTTATTCGGTTTAGGCCTGTTTATTTAAATTTTGAAGTCGGGAAGTGGCTTTTGGTTGTTTCAGTTTTAACCATGTTTATATCAGGGGTAGGGGCAATTTACGAATGTGATTTAAAAAAAATTATTGCATTATCAACTTTAAGACAGTTAGGCTTGATGGTTAGAGCTTTAAGAATTGGATTAAAGGAATTTGCTTTTTTTCATTTGTTGAGGCATGCTTTATTTAAATCTTTATTATTTATATGTGCTGGTTATATTATTCACGGAATAAATGATAGGCAAGACATTCGGTTTATAGGGAGAGTAGTTAGGCAAAGACCTTTATTAAGCGTATATTTTAATATTTCTAATTTGTCATTATGTGGAATACCTTTTTTAAGAGGATTTTTCTCCAAGGATTTAATTTTAGAGTATATTTTGTTTATAGATATAAATTTATTTATTTATTATTTATATTTTTTGTCTATTATTTTCACTGTTGTTTATAGATTCCGGCTAGTTTATTATAGGATGGTAGATGAACTAAAGTTATTTCCGTTTTTATCTTTTAATGATAATGATGTTATTATACTAGGGTTTATAACAGTAATGATACTAATAACTATTTTTGGGGGCTGTTTTGTTAGATGAATAATTTTTATTGATTTTTCAGGGGTTATTTTACCAATTCCTCTAAAAACTTTTGTTTTAAACATTTGCATTGTAGGGGGTGTGGCAGGTCTAGTAATTGGTGGGTTTAAAAATTTTTATTTTTTGAAGGTTAAGTTGGTGTTTTTTTATAATATTTTAATGGAAATATGATTTCTCCCTTATTTAAGAACTTTTGGTATTAACTGAATTAGGTTAAAAATTGGTGGGTTGTACAGAAAAGTTATAGATAGAGGTTGAGGGGAATATTCTGGGGGCCAGGGGTTGTATAAGGTTTTAATTAAACAAAGTTTAATAATTCATTATATTCAATTGAAAAATTTATTTTTTATACTTTATATCTATATATTATCTTTTCTTTTTATTTATTTTTTTATAAATTATTTGAATAGCTTAAAAAGAGCATGACATTGAAGCTGTTAAGGTAACTTTTGTTTTTAAATAGCAGAGTTAAAAACTAAAATTTTAGGTCGAAACTAAATGCAAAATTTTGCTTCTTACTATTAAGAAAAATTGGGGTACAATACTTTTTGAGTGCAAATCAAATGTTATAATTAACTATAATCTTGAGATATTTATTCTAAAAAATAGACTTTTTGGTTGGAAGCCAAATATACTTATTATATTAAATAAATAGTTTCCTCATCAATAAATAGAAATGAATAAGAACAGCCAAACTACATCGACAAAATGTCAATACCAAGCAGCTGCTTCAAAGCCAAAATGGTGGGTGTCAGAAAATTGTAATTGTAAATGCCGAATGAAGGAAATTAAAATAAAAATTGTCCCAATAATTACGTGTAACCCATGAAATCCTGTTGCTATGAAAAATGTGGACCCATATACTGAGTCTGCAATTGTAAAAGGTGCTTCGATGTATTCGAATAATTGAAGGGCAGAAAAGTAGAGGCCTAGTGTAATTGTAATAATCAAGGAGAGAGAGGTTTGAGAAAAATTATTTTTAAGTAAAGCGTGATGGGCTCATGTAATTGATGCACCCGATGATAAGAGAATTATTGTATTTAATAACGGGATTTGTAAAGGATTGAAGGGCACTACTCCTGATGGAGGTCAGGATATACCTAATTCTACAGCTGGGGCAAGTCTGGAATGAAAAAAAGCCCAAAAAAAAGAAATAAAAAAAAATACTTCTGATGTAATAAAAAGAATTATACCTCATTGTATACCCTTGGCTACTTTGATGGAGTGATTTCCTTGAAAAGTTCTCTCTCGAATTACATCCCGTCACCATTGGATTATAGTTAAAATTATAATTAACAATCCTATATTTATAAGGAAGTTGTTGTTAAGATTGAATAGTTCCACTATTCCTAAGGTTATAAATAAAGCAGCTAAAGCTCCTGTTAAAGGTCAAGGTCTTGCGTTGACAAGATGAAATGGGTGGTTTTGTGTTGTCATAAATTAATTGGTCTCTGTAGAGTACAAGGTGGCTAAAATCGAGAAAACATAAGATTGGATGAAAGCTACTGCTCTTTCTAGGAGAAGAAGGAGAATTTGGGTAATAATTAATAAATTTACTATTAGCAACGAAAGGGAAGATCCTGTGTTTCCTAATAGAGTTATTAAAAGATGGCCAGCAATTATATTGGCGGATAGCCGGATAGCCAGGGTTCCTGGTCGAATAACATTTCTGATTAATTCAATATAAACTATAAATGGTATTAGAACTGAAGGGGTTCCTTGGGGGATTAAATGGCTGAAGGTATGGTTAGTGTTGAAAATTCATCTGTAAATCAGAAAAGATAGCCATAAAGGTAAAGACAAAGATAAAGAGAAAGCTATATGTCTAGATCTTGTAAAAATATAAGGGAATAAACCTAAAATGTTATTAAATAAAATTAATGAAAATAAAGAAATGAAAATTAAAGAATTCCCTAAATTAATTTTAGAAGTACCGATTAGTATTTTAAATTCTTTATGTAAATAAAATAAAATTGAATTATAAATCAAGTTTAATCGGGAAGGGACAATTCAGAATGTATAAGGAAAAAATAAGAAAATTAAAAATGTTCTTAATCAGTTTAAAGATAGATTTATAATGTTTGTTGATGGGTCAAAAATTGAGAATAAATTTGTTATCATTTTCAGTTGAATGTTTTTAGAGAGGTAGAGGATATTTTAGGGGAAAAGGTAAATTTTTTAGTAAAATAAATTAATGGATTAATAGTTAAAAAAGTTAAAATAAAAGTGATAAACAAAAATAATCATAATAAGGGGTTTATTTGAGGAATAAAAGATTATTCAAAGAATAATTTTAGTTTGACATTCTAATGTTATAAATTTAACTAAATCTTTATTCATTAGAAGTAATAGTACTATAATTTGGTTTAAGAGACCAACACTTAAATTTTCAGCCATCTAATGTTATTCTGAGTTATCAATTAATCAAGAAATAAATCTATTTTTTGTTGTTGATTCGACAACAATAGGCATAAAAGAGTGAACAGAGCCACAAATTTCTGAACATTGACCATAAAATAATCCTGGGTATTTGATTAAGAAACTAGTTTGGTTGATTCGTCCTGGATTTGCATCAACCTTTAAACCAAGAGCTGGTATGGCTCAAGAGTGTAAAACATCTGCGGCAGAAACAAGAATTCGTGTTTGTGTATTTATAGGTAACACTAGGCGGTTATTTACTTCAAGGAGGCGGAAATCTCTTAATGTATTTTCAGAGACTGGCACTATATAAGAATCAAATTCAATGTTTAAAAAATCGGAGTATTCATAAGATCAATATCATTGATGCCCGATAGTTTTAATTGTTAAAGCTGGGGTTAATGTCTCATCAAGTAAATACAAAATACGGAGGGAAGGTAGGGCAATAAAAATAAGGATGATTCCTGGGATAATGGTTCAGATTATTTCTATTAATTGGTTTTCGAGCAAGAATCGGTTTGTAATTTTATTTGTGACTAGAGAAATGATTAAATAAGAAATGGTTAGTGTAATAAATAGAAGAATCATTATAGAATGATCATGAAAAAAGTTTAATTGTTCTATTAAAGGGGATGAGCTTTCTTGAAGATTTAAATTAGATCATGCGGCCATAAATTCTAACAAAACTGGGTTTATATTTGAAGCTTAAATTCAATGCACTAATCTGCCATATTAGAAACAAAGGATTATAGGTAATTCGTTGTACGAATGCTCTGAAGGAGGGTATTTTTGATTTCATTCAATTGAGGAATTAACAGAAGCTCTAAAAATAGGTATTCGAAAAGAAAATCTTTCTCATAAAATATACATGAATAAAATAACAGCGATTAAGGAGATTATTCTTCCCAGGGAAGAAATTAAGTTTCATGATGTGTATGCATCTGGGTAATCAGAATATCGTCGTGGTATACCTCTCAATCCAAGAAAATGTTGTGGAAAGAAAGTTAAATTTACTCCAATAAATATAATAAAAAATTGAGTTTTTAATCATTTTTCGTTAAGAGTTAATCCGGAGAATAAAGGGTATCATTGGATGAATCCCCCTATAATTGCAAAGACAGCCCCTATAGAAAGAACATAATGGAAATGGGCTACTACATAATATGTGTCATGGAGAACAATATCAATAGAAGAATTAGCTAAAATAACTCCTGTTAGTCCCCCGATAGTGAATAAGAAGACAAACCCTAAAGCTCATAAAGTTGTAGAATTAAATTTTACCTTTGATCCATATAATGTTGTCAACCATCTAAAAATTTTAATTCCTGTCGGGATAGCAATAATTATTGTTGCGGATGTAAAATAGGCACGGGTATCAATATTTATTCCGACTGTAAATATATGATGCGCCCATACAACAAAGCCTAATAGGCCGATAGCAAGTATAGCATAAATTATACCTAGAACTCCGAAAGTTTCCTTTTTCCCTCTTTCTTGCATAATGATATGAGAAATGATTCCGAATCCAGGGAGAATCAGGATATAAACTTCAGGATGGCCAAAAAATCAAAATAAATGTTGGTATAAAATTGGGTCACCTCCACCTGCGGGGTCAAAAAAAGAGGTGTTTAAATTTCGGTCAGTTAATAATATAGTGATGGCTCCAGCAAGGACAGGTAAAGAGAGGAGGAGAAGAATCGCAGTAATAAAAACTGATCAAACAAATAAGGGGATTCGTTCTAGAGTAATTCTTTGGGGTCGTATGTTAATGATAGTAGTAATAAAATTAACTGCCCCTAAAATAGAACTAACACCGGCTAAATGAAGCGAAAAAATTGCCAAATCTACAGAGGCTCCGGGGTGGGCTAGGGATCTTGAAAGAGGGGGATAGACTGTTCATCCTGTTCCTGCTCCGGTATTAACTAGTCTTCTAGATAAAAGAAGCGTTAGGGATGGAGGAAGAAGTCAGAATCTTATGTTGTTTATTCGAGGGAATGCTATATCAGGAGCGCCTAGCATTAAAGGAACTAACCAATTTCCGAATCCCCCAATTATAATAGGTATAACTATAAAAAAAATTATAATGAAAGCATGGGCTGTAACAATAACGTTGTATGTTTGGTCATCTTCTAGGAACAGCCCGGGTTGTCCTAGTTCTAATCGGATTAATACACTTAATCTTGTTCCTACTATACCAGCTCAAATACCAAACAAAAAATATAAGGTTCCAATATCTTTATGGTTTGTTGAAAATAACCATTTGAAAATGGGGTGGCTGATAAAAAGTGATAAACTGTAAATTTATAAATGATTAAATATCCCCCATTAACCTTAGAAAAAAATAAGGTTTAAATTTAATTTATTTCTAACTTTGAAGGTTATTAGTTTATTTAACTTAAAACCTTAGAATAAAATTAGATTAAAAAGAATTAAGCCAAATAGATTTAAAGTGAATAGAGTTGCTACTGTTAGGTTAAAATTTTCAGGGTTAAATATTCATTTTATAGAAGAAAAAGATAAAAGAGAATAGTTTATGATTAAACGTAAATAAAAAATTAAGTTAATTAAAGCTGAAGAAATTAATAAAAAGTTTATTATAAGTTGCCCCGTTATAATTATATTTTGGACTACCAACCATTTAGAAATAAATCCTCAGAATGGGGGCAATCCTCTTAAAGATAAAATTCTTAGAGTAAATACATTTGTTTTAGAAGAAAATAAATTTTGGGAAAAAGAAAATGTGTTGAATAAAAAAAGAATTACAAATAAAATAGTGTTTATAAAAATGTATATGGTGAGATAAATAACCAATAATTGTTTAGAGGTCAGTAAAGTTGAAATTAGCCATCCCAAATGGTTAATGGAGGAAAAAGCAAAAATTTTTTGGAATGTTGTTTGGGTTAGTCCCCCGATTGCCCCAGTAAAAAGAGATAGGGAAGCAATAATTGTGACTACAAAATTACTAGAATTTATGAAAGATAAAAGTGTAAGAGGTGCAATTTTTTGTCAAGTTGCCAATAGGAGGGCCTTAAATCAATTAATTTTATTTATTAGTATAATAAACCAGGTTTGGAAAGGAGCAGCTCCTAGTTTAATTAAAATAGGAATTATTAAATAATTAAGTGTGGAATAATTAAAAATTGAGAAGGAGAAGAAAGAAAAAGTGTTTAAAATTGACAGAGTAATAAATAAAGAAGACGCTATAGCTTGAACCAAAAAATATTTTAGTCCTGCTTCATTGGAAGAAGAATTTTTTTGCTCAATTAATAGGGGGACAAAGGAGAGTATATTTAGTTCTAGCCCAATTCAAGCTCCTAGCCAAGATGAAGAAGAAATAGTCAAAATTGATCTGATAAAAATCAGTATTGAAAAGAGAAGATTTAAATTATTTAAAATTAATAAAGTTATTTTTTGTATTTTGTTTTACATTATGGTGTATAGGCATAAAAGATTTTGATTCTTTAGGAATATTTAGTTTTATTTAATGTAATAAAAATACAAAATGTACATGATTTATCCTATCAAGATAACCCTTTTATCAGGCACTTTATTATAAAATTTTATAGTTTAAAAAGAATATTAGATTGCAAATCTTACGGTAACAAAAGTTTAAAATTTTAAAAGAGAATAAATTCTATAGTTGAGGTATGAGCCCAAAAGCTTTCATTTAGCTTACTTTTAA